ATGTACTTATTCGATCGAATAAGTACCTTGTGTCAGAATTGAGAAATTCTATGGCCCGAATCTTGAGTATTCTCTTATTTATTACCTGTGTCTACTATTTAGGCAGAATACCGTCCCCCCTTTTTACTAAGAAACTGAAAGAAACCTCAGAAAGGGGGGAAAGTGAGGAAGAAACAGATGTAGAAATAGAAACAACTTCTGAAACCAAAGGGACTAAACAGGAACAAGAGGAATCCACCGAAGAAGATCCTTCTTCTTACCTTTTGTCGGAAGAAAAGGACAAAATAAAAATCGATGAAACGAAAGAGAAAAAAGTGAATGGAAAAAAAAAGAATGAATTTATATTGAAAGAGACATGCTCTAACAATAAAGAGACATGTTCTAACAATAAAAATATTTATGATATTTTTTATCTAGATGAGAATCAAGAAAACCCAACGTTCGAAATAGTTCAAGATAAAAAAGTAAAAGTAAAGAGTAAAGTAAAGAAAAAAGAAAAGTAAAGTTTAAAGTTAAAAAAAAATGAAATTCAATTTTATTAGTAAAAAAATGAATACAGCAAACAAATATACTAAGAGATACGAAGAGATGCGACCACCTCCTACATATTTTATACCCTCTCCAAGAAAAAAACTTGCAAGACCCATTACATTTGTAATTCTATCGATTATTTGTCTATCAAAAAAATGAGTTAGTTTTGCCAATCCTCTTAGACCCCTAGTTATAAATTTTGCATAAAAAGCATCTATATAACCACGATTATATGACCAACGATATATTAAATATATTAGTTTTTCCCTAAGAATTCTTTGAGAACCCTTTTTCACAACTAAATTTAGGAAGTTAAAATTTTGTAAAGATGAATAAACGGGCTTGTATAAAAAGGATGCGAGAAAAATTCCCCCAAAAGTTATACTGACTGAAAAAGTTGCATTTGTAAAAAATTGATACCAATCCTTGGATTGTTTTGAATTTTGATCTAATAGGTTTATCGATGGAGTTAACAATTTTGATAATATATCCAATCCCTCCCCCTCTTGATTGAAAGGAATTCCTATGACCCCACTAAAAAAGGTAAATAAGGCCAATATAAGTATAGGAACTAGCATAGTATTGTTGGATTCGTGGGGATAAGAATTTAAATTTAAAGTATTATTAAAATGAATAGTACGAAAAGCACTGGTTATTTTTCTTGCATTAAGATGAAGTAGACCTGTCTTCTTGCAAAAACAAAAAAAGGAAGCCCTTTTATTAGTATTGATTTTTAATAAAGGTAATAAAGAATTTTTTTTTTTATCGGACTTGGCTCCTCTTTACCCCATAAAGATATTGAATAGAACGAGCTACCTTTTTTTCCACTATAGTCTTGAAAATGAAGATTCAAATGACCCTCAAAAGTAAGTAAATAGATACGAAACATATAAAATGCGGTTAATCCGGCCGTGTAACAAGCGATTATTGCAAAAATCGGTGAATATAACCAACTATCATTAAGTATTTCATCTTTAGACCAAAAACATGCAAAGGGAGGAATACCACAAAGAGAAAGTGTACCTAGTAAAAAAGAAATTTTTGTAATTGGGACATGTTTTGTTAAACCGCCCATAAGAACCATATTCTGACTTTTATCGGGAGAATATCCAACAATAGCCTCCATTGAATGAATAATTGATCCAGATCCCAAAAACAACAAAGCTTTTGAATAGGCGTGAGTAATCAAATGAAATAAAGCGGCTCGAGAAGAGCCCAGACCTAAAGCTAACATGATATAACCCAATTGAGACATTGTCGAATAGGCTAAACTTCTCTTAATATCTTTTTGAGCAAGAGCTAAAGTAGCTCCTAATAGTACTGTTAATATACCTATTAAGGCTATTAAATTCATAACGTAAGGTATGACTAAGAAAAGAGGAAGAAGGCGAGCTACAAGAAAAATGCCTGCTGCTACCATAGTAGCAGCATGTATGAGAGCCGAAATAGGAGTAGGCCCTTCCATGGCATCTGGTAACCACACATGAAGGGGAAACTGCGCGGATTTAGCAACTGCACCGGAAAATAATAGAAAGGAACACAAAATAACAAATAACAAATCAATCTCATTATTATAAGTTAAGTTGTTGAATATTTCGAACAAATTCCGAAATTCGAAACTACCCGTTATCCAATAAAGACCTAAAATTCCTAATAATAAACCAAAATCCCCGACACGGTTAGTTATAAACGCCTTTTGACAAGCATTACCCACAAGAGGTCGCGTAAACCAAAAACCTATTAATAGATAAGAACACATCCCAACCAATTCCCAAAAAATATAAATTTGTATTAAATTAAAACTCGAGACTAAACCCAACATTGAAGTATTGAAAAAACTCATAGAAGCAAAAAATCTCAAATATCCTTGATCATGAGACATATAATTGTCGCTATAAATAAGCACCATGATTCCAACAGTAGTGATCAATATTAACATAATAGAAGTCAGTGGGTCGATCAAATAGCCGAACTCTAAAGAAAAATCATTATTGATAGTCCAAGACCACACCGATTTATAGATGAAACTGCTATGGATTTGCTGAAGAAGGAGATTTGGTGAAAAAAGCATAACTATACTTAACAAAAAAATACTAGAAAAAGACAACATACGGCGAATTTTTTTTGTTACTGTTGGAAAAAGTAGAAGCCCCCCCACTATTACCATAGGAACTGGAAGTGTAATAAAAGGGATGATCCAAGAATATTGATATATATGTTCCATAAATTTTTTTTTAATCAATTGTCTTTGACTCCCTCGTTCTTGTCCTTTTTGAAAAGAGCCAGTCAATAAAAAAAAGAAATATGCAAAACTTAACTAACATTTGATATTCTTAATTATTATTATTCTAAATCTGAATCTTTTCAAAGAACTTCACATATTCAAATCAATAAGTTAGACTTGGTCAAATAATATGACCAAGTTATTAGTAAAAAAAACATATTTTATTAATATTACTTAATATTAATTAATATTACTTAATATTAATAAAAATTTTTATGAAGATCTAAAAAATGAAAAGTTTTTTTAGGAATTACGAGAATTTCTATCTAAAGATAAATAATTTATGAATCGTAAAAAACGGTGCATACTTTGACCCACTTAAATCAGAACTTCTTTGTAGTTTGTTTATCTCGAATCAGAATCGTTAAACGATCAATTTTTGAACGGATTGATTGTCTTCCATTAGAATAAAAGACATTTCTATTTGTAGGAAATCCGACGATATTGAATACTTTCCATGAAATTAAAAAAAGAAATCACTAAAATGTCTTTTAGAAAATCATGTATCCTTTAATAGAAATAGATTAACTAATGGCGTCTCATTTCATTTTATTTAAATTGAAATATTGGATATACTTCTTTTTCAAGCTTGACCTTGCTCGAAAAAATTTTGTGTTAGGTACACATGGCTTAGGCTTTTGAATTTCTCGATATATTTTATTCCATGTATATTACATGTATAAATGTAACATGACGAAAATAGACAGAAATAGAAATGAAAATGAATAGGTTTTTTAGAAAAATATTAGAACCTAAAAAAAAAGATACTAAATAGTAAAGATTAAAGAACAATTGGTTTTTAACCAAAAAATGTCTTTCACATCCAATTCTAGCAATGAGTAACCTCCAAATTTGTGAATGGCAGTTCCAAAAAAGCGCACTTCTATATCAAAAAAGCGTATTCGTAAAAATAGTTGGAAAAGAAAGGGATATTGGGCAGCGTTGAAAGCCTTCTCATTAGCGAAATCCCTTGCTACGGGGAATTCAAAAAGTTTTTTTTGTGCGACAACTACAAATAAAAAATCAAAGGGTGAAATAATATAACTTGTCCTGAATCGAAAAAGTCTAGTTTTTTTTTCTAATTTCTAATCTAAAATGAAAAAAACAAAGGCTTTTCATTCACTAATGTCTTGAATTGATCAATATTTAATTGAACTCATTTTCTTTTAGGATATGTCGAATGCAAAGTCTGTTATTTACTGAACCCTCAAATTATACCTTTTGTTTAAAAAAAGACTAAATACAAAATACAAGACATAAAGTTTCAACTTTCTTTTGAGTCTCTTTGATCATTTTCGCAGGATGGGGATTATCATTTTCCCCATCGACCTTTATCATCACCTATCACAATAAAAAAAAAAAAAGAATAAGGATTATGATTAGAACGTCCAAATCCCTAGTCAAATAAAAGGGTTTTCGATTTCTTAATTTTTATCTTTCCTAACCCAAAAACTAAAAAAGATTGCATTGAATTGACTCTTTCAATCTCGACGATTGAATAATAATTAGTTATTATGATTTCTAGCAAGCCGCTATGGTGAAATTGGTAGACACGCTGCTCTTAGGAAGCAGTGCTAGAGCATCTCGGTTCGAGTCCGAGTAGCGGCATGGCAATTTATACCTCTAAAAAGTTCCTATAATGAATTCAATTATTTATTTGAATTGATTCTATAGAATCATGGGGACCCTTTCTTTTTCTTTTATGATATTTTCTACTTTAGAGCATATATTAACTCATATATCCGTTTCGGTTGTTTCCATTGTAATTACAATTCATTTGATAACCATATTACTCGATGAAATCGTCGGACTATATGAGTCGTCAGAAAAGGGAACGATAGCCACTTTTTTCTGTATAACTGGATTATTAGTTACTCGTTGGATTTATTTGGGACATTTACCATTAAGTAATTTATATGAATCATTAGTTTTTCTTTCGTGGAGTTTATCCATTATTCATATAATTCCGTATTTTAAAAAACATCAAAAAAATTTAAGCCTAATAACCGCGCCAAGCGCACTTTTTACCCAAGGCTTTGCTACTTACGGTTTTTTAACTGAAATGCATCAGTCTGCACTATTAGTACCGGCTCTACAATCCCAGTGGTTAGTAATGCACGTAAGTATGATGGTATTGGCCTATGCGGCCCTTTTATGTGGATCATTATTATCAGTGGCTCTTCTAGTCATTACATTTCGAAAAATCATAAGGATTTTTTTTCTTTTTAAAAGCAATAATTTGGTAAATAAATCTTTCTTCTTTGATGAGATTCAATACATGAACGGAAGTGGCAGTGTTTTACGAAACACTTCTTTTCTTTCTTCTAAAAATTATTACAGGTATCAGTTGATTCAACAATTAGATTGTTGGAGTTATCATATTATTAGTATAGGATTTATCCTTTTAACTATAGGTATTCTTTCGGGAGCAGTCTGGGCTAATGAGGCATGGGGGTCATATTGGAGTTGGGACCCAAAGGAAACTTGGGCATTTATTACTTGGGCAATATTCGCAATTTATTTACATACTAGAACACATAAAAAATGGGAAGGCGTAAATTCCGCAATTGTGGCTTTTATAGGCTTTCTTCTAATTTGGATATGTTATTTAGGAGTTAATCTATTAGGAATAGGGCTGCACAGTTATGGTTCATTTACATTAATATCTAATTGAATTTAAGACAAAAAACAAAAAAAGAGGTTCTTGACAAAAAAAACCATAGGACAGCGTATAAGTCTATATAAGAAACTTTTTGTAAACGCCACCCATCGAGAACCATTTGAATCAAGTAATAAGTGATTCAAATGGTTCTGTCAAACGACACACTATCCAGTTACAATTTGTTTTTTTAACTTCAAAAAAAAAATCCTTTATTTCCATTTTTTTTTTAATTATCTAATTATTAATTTTAGCATTAATAATTAGACAAAATAGCCTCGACCTTGTCACCTGATAATGAGAAAACGAAGTCCGGATAAATGCCAATACCTATTACAGGTAGAAGGATAGAGATTGAAACAAACAACTCTCGCGGTCCAAAATCCAAAAAAGGAGAGTTTGAGGCATTAAATAGCTTGTATCCATAAAACATCTGGTGTAACATAGACAATAAATAAACAGGAGTTAATATCGTTCCAATTGCCATGACAAAAGTAATAATTACTTTTGCCATTAAAAGAAATTTTTGGCTAGTAATTATTCCAAAAAATATTATCAATTCTGCAAAAAAACCGCTCATGCCCGGTAATGCAAGAGAAGCCATTGATGAGATACTGAACATCGTGAATATTTTTGGAACCGAGATAGCCAGTCCTCCCATTTTATCTAGATAAAGAAGACGTATTCTATCATAACTCGTTCCTGCCACGAAAAAAAGCGCAGCACCGATAAATCCATGAGATATTATTTGTAAAAGAGCTCCGTTAAGTCCCGTATCGCTTAGAGAGCAAATTCCTATAACTATAAAACCCATATGAGATACCGAGGAATAGGCTATTCTTTTTTTTAAATTACGTTGACCAGGAGATGTTGAAGCTGCATAAATTATTTGAATTGGTCCTATTATTATCAACCAGGGAGAAACTAGAGAATGAGCATGGGGTAATAATTCCATATTGATCCGAACCAACCCATATGCTCCCATTTTTAATAAGATTCCGGCTAGAAGCATACAAGTGCTGTAATGTGCCTCTCCGTGAGTATCTGGTAACCATGTATGTAGGGGTATAATCGGTAATTTGACAGCAAAAGCAATAAGAAATCCAATATAGAATATTATTTCCAGCGCTAAAGGATATGGTTGATTGGCTGATGTTTCAAAATTTAATGTTGGCTCGTTGGAACCATATAAACAGATACCTAGAATTCCTATTAATAAAAAAAGGGAACCCCCTGCGGTGTATAAAATAAACTTTGTAGCTGAATACAAACGGTGCTTTCCCCCCCACATAAATAGAAGTATATAAACGGGAATTAATTCTAACTCCCACATGATGAAAAAAAGTAAAAGATCTCGAGAAGAAAACAATCCTATTTGACCACTATACATGGCTAACATCAAGAAATGGAATAATCTGGAATCTCGAGTAACTGGCCAAGCCGCTAAAGTGGCTAAAGTAATGATAAATCCTGTCAGTAAAATGGGTCCTATAGAAAGTCCATCTATTCCCAATCTACAGTAAAAACCAAAAAAATCGACCCACTTATAATTCTCCGCCAATTGAATTAATAGATCGTCCGGTTGGAAACGATAGCAGAATACGTAGGTCATTAAAAGAAATTCTAACACGCATATACATATAGCATACCACCTAATTACTTTATTTCCTCCCTGAGGCTGAGGCAAAAAGAAAATTAAGGAACCTGCGGATATTGGAAAGACTACAAAGATTGTTAACCACGGCAAAAAATTCGTGATAAAGACAAGATACACTTGGACCAGAAAAACCCGTGCTCAAAACAGAATATATTTCTATTTTTTTGTTTCGAGTACGGGTTTTGTCGATAAAAAAGAATGTATTCAAACCATGTTGTGGGAAATGGGTCAATAAGCTAGACCCATGCTTCGAGTTGTTTCATTCCATAAATAAACTCGAATACTCAAAAAATCCGTTGGACAGGCCGATTCACATCTCTTACATCCGACGCAGTCCTCTGTTCTTGGAGCAGAAGCAATTTGCTTAGCTTTACATCCGTCCCAAGGTATCATTTCTAATACATCCGTGGGACAGGCTCGGACACATTGGGTACACCCTATACATGTATCATAAATCTTTACTGAATGCGACATTGGGTCTATAAATTTTTGAACGTCATAAATTTTGATCTAGTAATTTTATAAATGAATCATATCTTTATATACTAGATGAATCAATAATTGACAAGAATTTTTTGAATCAATTCTGGATCGAGGCATGTGTATGAAAAAGGGACAAAAAAGGGCCAAGAGACTTTCATTTCTTACGTTTTGCCAAAGATAATTATATAGCATACATGCTAATTCGAATTGATGAATATTGGAATTTATATGATTAATACTACTTATTCAACAAATTAGATTGATTGATACGCGTTGATTTTCTGTTACGATAAATTGACGAAACAATAGCCGGTCCAATAGCTGCTTCAGCCGCTGCAATAGCTATAACAAATATTGAGTAAATAGTTCCTTTTAATTGACGACTATCAAAAAAATCAGAAAATGTTACAAAATTTATATTAACTGCATTCAGTAGAAGTTCAAGACACATAAGGGCTCTAACCATATTTTGGCTTGTGATCAATCCATAAATACCTATACAAAATAAATAGGCACTCAAAACAAGTATATGCTCGAGCATCATTGACCAACTCCTTCGCAATTTCGATTTATTTCAATATGAACAAAAGTTTAACAGAGTCGATTGACTCAAATAGAACAAGTAAAGAAAAAAAGAATATATTGGTAATAGATCGAATAAAAGAAGTTCTATTTTGAATATATTTCAAATTTATACACGAATAATCTTCAAATAGAATTAAAGGAAACTAAATGTGATAAGACAAAGTTTCATTTTGATTATTGCGGCTAGTTTTCTAAGGCTTTACTATTGTTACTGACGAGCCGTAGCAATTGCGCCTATTAACGCAACTAAAAGAATTATCGAAATGAGTTCAAATGGAAGAAAAAAATCTGTTGATAAACGAATTCCAATTTGTTGACTATTAGTTATCAAATCTTTCTCTATAATCTGGTTTGATCTTGTAGTCCAAATAATCCCATACCATGACGTATCTGGAATAGTAGTAATTAGTAAAAGAAAAATACTTGTACAAATCAGTAAAGTAACCCCACCTCCAACGTTCCAAAGATAAAAAGCGTTGTGATATTCTGAACCATTCATGAACATCACAGCAAATATGATTAAAACGTTTATGGCTCCTACGTAAATAAGGAGTTGTGCGGTAGCTACAAAATAGGAATTTGATAAAATATAGAATAAGGCTATACAAATAAGAACCAATCCCAACGAAAAGGCGGAATAAATTGGGTTGGTAAGCAATACCACCCCTAAACCTAATAATATAAGGCACAATCCCAGAAATACTAAAAGAAAATCATGTATTGATCCAGGTAAATCCATTTTATGTATAAAGAAGAGAAAAATACATCGAATTTTTTCATGACCTTATTGATGACCCGACCAGGAACAAAATTTTTTTGATACGTTCCTATAATTGAATGAAATCCGAAACGGTGTGAAGTGAAGTAAGTATAGCTATTAGAATGATCTCACTCTTTATCCCAAAGGAGAATTCGACACTCTAAAAAAGATTTCTATTTCGAACTATTTCGAAAGAATTACGTATCTATTAAGATATTTTCAATCAAAATTTATAGATTTTGACTCAAAATTAAGTCGCAATTATTACAATCAATCCAATCATAAGTATTTGTAGTCATTTTATTGACCAAACAAAAGGAACGAAACCTCATTTCTTTAGATCAAAACCGAATTTTAGTAATTATTCTTCATCTTTAATCAAGGGTTTACTCCTTTTTCGTTGAGGCAAAGTCGAAATCGTTCGAATTGTATAATCGTCAATTACTGATATTGGTAAACGACCCAAAGCAATTTGATTATAATTCAATTCGTGACGATTATAAGTAGAAAGCTCATATTCTTCAGTCATTGATAAACAATTTGTTGGACAATACTCAACGCAGTTACCACAAAATATACAGATTCCAAAATCAATACTATAATTAAGCAATCGTTTCTTTCGAATATTCGTTTCGAATTGCCAATCAACAACGGGTAAATCTATAGGACATACACGAACACATACCTCACAAGCAATACATTTATCAAATTCAAAATGGATTCGACCGCGGAAACGCTCCGATGTAATTAATTTTTCATAAGGGTATTGAATAGTTACAGGTAAACGATTTACGTGGGATAAGGTAATCATAAAACTTTGACCAATGTACCTTACAGCCCTTATTGTTTGTTGACCATAATTTCTGAACCCAGTCACCATAGGGAACATATCCTAATTATCTAGGAACAATTTGATCTTTGTTTCTTTCTCTTGTTTGAGACATATAGACTTATAGTATTGTATTACAATGAAAGGAGTTGTGAAGAGGTTGTTAATAATAGATTGCCGAGAGAAATAGGTAAAAGAAATTTCCAGCCAAGATTTAATAATTGATCCATTCTTAGTCTAGGTAAAGTCCATCTTGTTGTGATAAAAACGAACAAGAATAAATAGGTTTTAGCCAATATAATAAAGATACCCGTTGTTGTTCCAAAAACCCCACTCACTTTATTTAGTTCAAAAAGCTCAGGAACATAAATGTACGGAATAGAAATATTCCAACCGCCCAAGTAAAGAACTGTTACAAATAATGACGAAACTAATAGGTTTAGATAGGAAGCAACATAAAATAAACCAAATTTGATACCCGAATATTCGGTTTGATAACCGGCTACTAATTCTTCTTCTGCTTCTGGCAAATCAAAAGGCAATCTCTCGCATTCTGCTAGAGAAGAAATTAGAAAAACAATAAACCCTATAGGTTGCCGCCACAAATTCCACCCCCAAAGACCATATTTTGATTGTGCCTCAACTATATCAACTGTACTTAAACTATTAGATAATTATAGTCGATGAGAACAGTTATGTTCTCACCGCTATTCCAGAACCATACATGAGATTTTCACCTCATATGGCTCCTCGAGGGTCATAAATAAATCTAAGGACCAAATCATATTTTCTTTATTTTGATACGTTTGTCGGATAGGTTAGTTTGTAGAATAGGTAGGATCACAATGTCCTCTAATTAGACCAAAGGAATTCTGTCTGTTATTGTTATAACAATAAATAAAGATAAAGTACTTCTGAATTGATCTCATCCTTTAAGAATTTCAGTTTTTCCTTGTTGAGTAATAACTTCCGTATTTCAATCAAATACTCCTTGTGGGTGTGTAGAAATATTAATAGATCTTTCAACCCAACTTTGTTTTCGATTCCGAAAAAGAATTATACATACCATTAATTTCTAAATTATGGTATAAATTTTATCTATATGATAAAGAAAAAATAAAAGGATCATTTTTATTGTTAGAGTTCTTTTTTGTTTTGTTCGTATTCTTTTTTCTTTTCTGAGAAAAAATGGACTTAAAAAAGTAAAGGGTTATTTCGTGTGTGATAGTTTTTTTTATAATCGGTGGATAGGAGCATACTCTGGATCGGAATTGTGGGGAGTACTACTTGATCATTTCTACGAATTTAAAGCCCCTATTATTATTCTTTTTATTTTATATTATGTAAAAATGAACTTTGGGATTATTTACATAATCTCCATTACTAATTACTAATCCGTTACCTATCTTGGTGTTTCTAACCAATCCACTCATTTTTGCGCAATCCCCCGTTATCGTTATGGTAATACATGTCTGGTAATACATGCCAACGATAGTAAAACGTCAATACGGTTGATCATTTGAACCACGCTTCAAGCCAGGATGACTAATCAACCAATCTTGGGGTAAAAAATAGATTCTTTTTTTTCCGCTTTCCTCTTATTATTGTACCTAGGAAATGAGACTGATTCTTTTTACTGCGAATTTTGAAGCTGTCTTCTTTCACTCATATAACTATCCGATTTAGATCATACACTTTCAATTTAATGATAAATATAAAAAAAAAAAATATATATATCCATTTAATTCATTTCGCCTATTCTTTCATATTTTCTTAGAAATAAAGGCGTAGAGAAAAGTTTATGTTTCAACGACTCGCACGTAGAGATATTGATAACACACATAAAGTTAATGGTATTTCATAACTAATCGATTGAGCAGCGGCTCGTAGACCACCTAAAAAAGAATATTTATTATTTGATCCATATCCTGACATAAGAAGTCCTATGGGAGCAATACTTGAAATGGCAATCCATAAAAAAACACCAATCTTTAGATCAGCTAAAACTAGGTGATAGCCAAAAGGAATTACTGAATAGCTTAATAGAATTGATATGACTGCTATGGATGGTCCAATGCTGAATAAACGAGTATCTCCCCGAAATGGAAGAAGATTCTCTTTAAAAAGTAGTTTTATCCCATCTGCTAGAGCTTGAAGAACTCCTAAAGGACCAGCATATTCGGGTCCAATACGTTGTTGCACTCCTGCGGCTATTTCTCTTTCTAACCACACAATTACTAGTACCCCTATTGTTATTCCCAATACAAGAGTCAAAATAGAAACAAGCATCCATATAATGTTATATATCTCTTTTAAGGATTCTAATCCCGAAAAAGAATGAATATCTTGTATTTCTGGTGTATCAAGTATCATTTCAACGATCAACTTCCCCCATAATGATATCGATGCTACCTAGTATTGTCATAATATCAGCCAATTTCATTCTTTTAACTAACTGAGGAAGAATTTGCAAATTAATAAACCCCGGTGGACGAATTTTCCATCTCCAAGGAAAACCACTCTGGTCCCCTATCAAAAAAATTCCCAATTCTCCCTTTGGTGCTTCGACTCTCACATAAAGTTCTTGTTTCGGCAATTCAAAAGTAGGAGAGGTTTTTTTACTAATGAATCGATATTCAAAATCATTCCAGTTTGGATCCCTCTCTCTATCAAAACATCGGGTTTCTAAATTCTCATAGGGCCCCCCCGGAATTCTTTCCAGAGCTTGTTGAATAATTTTTATGGATTCCTTCATTTCACTGATTCGGACTAAATAACGAGCTAATGAATCGCCTTCTTTTTGCCACGGGACTTCCCAATCAAATTCGTTGTAACATTCATAATGATCAACTTTGCGAAGATCCCACTGTATTCCAGAAGCTCGTAGCATTGGTCCTGATAAACCCCAATTTATTGCTTCCTCTGCACTAATAATACCTACTGCTTCAACTCGTTCTAAAAAAATAGGATTTCGCGTAATAAGGTTTTGATATTCAGCGGCCCCTGTTAAAAAATAATCGCAGAAATCCAAACATTTATCTATCCAGCCATGAGGTAGATCGGCCACTACTCCTCCGATACGAAAAAAATTATGCATCATTCTCATCCCAGTGGCAGCTTCGAATAGATCATATACTAATTCCCTTTCTCTGAAAATATAGAAGAAAGGGGTTTGCGCACCAATATCTGCCATAAAAGGGCCCAGCCATAACAGATGAGAAGCTATACGACTCAACTCCAACATAATTACTCTGATATGGCTAGCTCTTTTTGGTATTTGAATATTTCCCAGTCGTTCTGGTCCATTTACGGTTATTGCTTCTGTAAACATCGTAGCTAAATAATCCCAACGTGTTACATAGGGCAGATATTGTATAATTGTTCGGTTTTCCGCAATTTTTTCCATCCCTCTGTGTAAATAACCTAATATTGGTTCACAATCAATAACATCTTCACCATCTAGAGTAACAATGAGTCGAAGAACACCATGCATTGATGGATGGTGCGGGCCCATATTGACTATCATGAGGTCTTGTCTTGGAGATGATACATTCATAGGTTTTTCCTCGATTCATTCTTACATACCTTACTGAAAACGAAAAACTGAAAACGAAAAGAAGCTCATCAAAATGCCCGATCTAATAATAAAATAAAAAATCAAATAATTCAAAAATGATTTTTCAAATTAACGCGTTTTTGGTTCCCGAATATCCAACTGCCTAATTAATTGTTTATAATGTACTTCATTTTTCTTTGACAAATAAGCCAGCAGCCGTTGGCGTTTTCCTATAATTTTCCGGAGGCCTCTCTGAGATAAATAGTCTTTTCTATGCAATTCCAAATGTGAAGTAATTCTTCGGATCTTATTAGTAAAACTGAATACTTGAAATTCAACGGATCCCTTGTTTTTGTTTTTTTCGTCTTTTGAAATAAATGAGATGAATGCATTTTTGGCCATAAAATGAAATCTTCTCCCCTACTTAAATTTAAATTCAATATTTTTAAATATATAATATATATTTTTTATTCTATATATATATATATTTTTATTCATCAGTAATAATAATGCCGATTCCTTTTTCATTTTGTATACCCGACAATCTTCATTTCCGTATGAATTTATAATTTTATCCAATTGTTTTTGTTTTTATGGGCATAGGAATCCAAACAGATAATCTATTTCTACACTTAGAAAAAATCAAAATTTATACCTAAGATTCCGTTGATTCCTTTTTAGATCTAATTGATATGTCATTAAATTAATAAATTAATGATATGAATAGAATGAAAAACAATGCATGTGTGTATCTTTTTGTTTTCATGTATCAACTAAAATATGTTATGGAATATATGAAAAACGTATTGTTAAAGGGTTTTTAATCGTGGATACATATGTATTCTTACCATATTGAAACGACTTCCATTATTGATATCAAACCAATAGCGATTCATACAAGCTAAATCTTCTAATCGATAATTGGGCCAAAAAATGAGTTTGAATTTAATTAGTTTCTTTTTTTTTTTTTGATCTCTATAAAGATCTTTGTTTTTATTTGAAACGTTACCGCAGGTTTTAATGTTATTTCCATTGCAAAATTCTGTATTTATCTGATGAATACCTTGGCTATTCTTCGAATTAAAAGAAATTAGAATTCCGAATTCTCTACGACGTTGAGATAAAAAAGTATTTTCAGGAACAAACAAATCATCAAGATTTTTTTTTTGATTTCCAGTGTTCCTTTTCTGTTTTGCAATGGACTCATCAAAATTCGTCTTATCAACACAGCCCTTTTCTTGATGTCTTGGATTCATTTTGTGCTTACTCTTATGACCCAATGAAATATTTATGGTTTGGTACATAAGAAACTGTCCGACATTTTTTACAGCCAGACGAACTGGTTCGATAATCAATATTCCTTTTTTCAGAAATTCTGTAAGGCTCAAATTGTTCTGAATCAGTAGAATATCGAGACTCATTTCTCTCCTTTGAATAGAGGATATAGCAATCTCGTTTGGATTTATCAGTCTAAGAAGGAGACAAAATACTTTGATATTATGGAGTACTCTTTGATTTACAGAAGCATTCCATCGTAATTGAAAACAGAAATACCTTTTTAGTAGGAAATCAAGCTCCGCTTCTGTAGAACTTTTGTATTTTTTTTTTTTTTTCGTGTCTGGTCCCTCAAAATATTCTTCAAGACCTTTTTCTTGATTTAAGCGAATTGATCCAAGATCCACTTGTCTCTCAGATTCTTTTTCTGTTTCATTTTTATTCTTGACTTCAATAGTTTTTTTTTCATTCGAGAATGATAATATAAAAGTATCTCTTTTTTTCTTTTTATTTACCTTCTTTTTTTCAAAAACATTTTCATTCAAATCAAAAAGAAGTAATTTGATTGGTATGGTTCCGTGGGTTTTCTTATATGCATTGTAAAGTATCAAAATTTGTGGGAAGAACCAAAGTTCCAAATTCAATATAGAATGATTTAATATTCTTTCATTCATTTCCATCCAATCAAAAAGGTTTTTTGGGGGGTATGGGTTGATTTCTTCATCTTGATGAAGCATGAGATAAAAAAGACTTTTTTTATCAATTTTATTAATTATTTGATAATTATTAGACACAGTCTTCGTCTTTTTATTCCTTTTGGTTACGGTATCAATCCAAAATTCAATATCCATCTTGTTTCTAAGACAAAAACGTAGAATTCTCCAATCAAAATATTTTCTAGCCGGGTTTTTCTCTATATCCACAATCTCGTCTTCTCCCAGATAGTTATTCATAGGAACATTTCCTGGCAGATAAACAGATTTGCGTTTATATGTCTTGTAATTATACAAAAAAAAAATCCCTTGGTTATTTTTTTCCTTTAATAAGAATCTAAAAATATACGAGTCCTTCGGATCTTCATAATTAATAGATTTATATGCTAAAAGATCATATCTATAGTGTTTTTTAAAATTCTTTTTTTGATTTAGTAATGACTCCGCTTCAAAATTCTTTTTTTTTTCGTACTGAATTAATCGGTCTTTTTCATATGAATCGCTTTTTTTAAAATCCTTATTTTCAGCTATACATCCTTGATTAACAATATTTCGCCATTTTTGTGGTACTAATCTAGACCATTTTATCTGAGATAAATCGTGTTGATAATGACCATCTTTTAACCAGTTTTTCCATTGATTCATGGTGGAAGTAATCGGCTTTTTATGTCTTAATTGAGAATGAAATATCCCTTGTACTTCAAAATAATCCTTTATTTTCTTTTTAATTTTATTTTTAAGAAAAATAATTGTTTCATGATCATGATATTGAAGAGCGGATCTTAGCTTAGATAAGTTAAGAAATTGGTTTTGTGATAATTTGTAAAATACATATGCTTGTGACAAAGAGGATAAGTCACGAAAAACCCTTGTTTTCTTATTCCTAATGTTAGGAAGTGACTTTTTTATATTCGAAATAAAGTGAATTGTATTTTGATTTACTTTCTCAATATCAGCTTTTTCTTGATTTTCGTCATTATTATAGATGTATTTGTCAATAAGGTTTCTAGCTGATTCAAAAAAAAGTTCTGCATTGATTATGGGAATTTGAATGATAGATAGAAAGATATCTATGTATATTTTCTCAATAAAAATTTTTCTAAAATAATGGAATTTACGGATTACTCGAGCATTTCTTCTTTTTAGTATCTTTTTTAATGATCCGAATCTTTTTGTACCATAAGTTATTTTGTTAAGACTCTTTTTTTTCTTTGAGATCACTTTCTTCTCTTTTTTTTTTTTTATTTGATTTATGATTGTCCTTTTTTTATTAGTCAAATCTTGCATTGTTGCTTCGGCCAGTGAAGAATTTGTCCAACCCATAGGTGTAATTTGAATCGAGGATTCATGAATCGTTCTTTTATTGGTTATAAAATATTTTTTAGTTTCATTCAATTCATCTAATCCGCTAAATACTAATAGAATAATGATTAGTTCTTTTATTTGTTCTTTTAAAAAAAATGGACTTTTTTTTTTTTTGATAACTCTTTTTTTCCTTTCTTTTGATTTTGTGAAATTTAGAGAAAACTTTGTTCTTTTTTTTAAAATACTTCTAACTAGAAAATATTTTTTTGTAAACTTTCTAACCTTTTCTTCGAGTTTTTTACAAATGGGTTTAAAATCAAAAAGAGAAGTTCTTCTTTTGGTAGAACCAAAAGGAAATTCAGTTTCCATCCCAAAAACTGTTAAAAAGCAAAAATTCTTTTTTTTCCCTTTCTTGTCGTTCATTGGATCCTTTTGAGGGCATTGTAGTTTAGCTCTATGCCAAGGTTTCAGGCGAAAAGGGAATAGGATTTTTATCTGAATACCCTCTGTTAACCAGTTTTTCGGAAATTCTTTTTCGGATAATTGAACTCCATTATAGGTGCATTTAACGTGCATTTCCTTATTCCAATCTTTTAAATCCTCATACCATTCTGGAAATTGAAATAATAGTGTACGGATGGTATTTTTAGCTATTATCAATAAAGGTAAGATAATATATTTTCTAAGAATGGATTGGATTACTAGCAAAGAGCCTCTTATTACGTGAGCAAATAGAATGCTATCCCAGGCTTCTGCTATTTCTATCCGTGCTTTTTCCTCCCTTTTGTCCTTCTCTTTTTTCTTACTTTCTTGTGTCCTTTCTTCAGTACAATCTGAAATCACAAATTCTCTGTTTTTACATA